AAAAAGAAAAAAACCTCTTTAACCTTTTTTTGTTGTTCTGGTTTGAAAAACCTCTTTTGACTCTTCTTTTCGACAAAACAAAAAAAAAAAGAAATTAAAATTAATGAATTTCAATTTCTTATTCTTAAAAAAGAAAGTAAAAGTAGTAAATTAATACAAAAATTGATACATAAACTAAAAAAAAGAAGAGATAAGAGGAGATACGCCCCCCACCTAGATATTTAATAATTTCTGCTACAAAGAAACTTGTAACACCAATACCATTCGTAATTCCATCAATTACTTGTCTATCAAAAAATTGAGTTAGTTCGGCTAATCCTCTTATACACCTAGTGAAAGTTTTTTCATAAAAAATGTCTATGTAACCGCGATTATATGACCAATTATATATTACATTTATTATTTTGTCCCAGACAAGTCTTCTAGGACCCGTTTTAACAAAAAAATTGATTAAGTTCAAATTCTGAAAATATGAATAAGCGGGCCCATATAAAAGAGACGCTATAAATATTCCGAAATAAGCTATACTGACTGAAAAAATTGCATTTATCACAAATTCATACCAATCAAAAAAATTGTTAGAATTTGAATGTAGCAAGTTTATCGACGGAGTTAACCATTTTGATAATATGTCCAAATATATTCTTCCTTGACCAAAAGGAATTCCTATGGATCCAACAAATAAAGTAAATAAGACCAATACAAAAAGTGGCAATAACATTGTATTGTCCGATTCATAAGGATACGTGGAAGTTTTTTTATTGGGAAAATTTTTAATAGTAATAAGGGGTTGTATCATATTTCTTACATTACCATCAATTGGATATGTTTTTTTTGAAAAAAGGGAACCCCTCTGATTATTATTCATTGTTGATAAAAATTTTTTTTTTTTTATCGCTTTTTGTCCTTTTTTTCCCCATATGGATATTGAATAGAACGCATTATTTTTTTTTCCGCTGTAATTTTTTAAATTAAAATTTAAATGCCCTTCAAAAGTAAGTAAATACATCCGAAACATATAAAATGCAGTTAACCCTGCTGTGAAACAAGCTATTATTGCAAAAATAGGTGAATACAACCAACTATCATTAAGAATTTCGTCTTTGGACCAAAAACAAGCAAGAGGTGGAAAACCACAAAGAGAAAGTGTACCTAATAAAAATGAAGTTTTTGTAATTGGCACATATTTTGTTAAACCGCCCATAAGAGCCATGTTCTGGCTTTTATCCGGAGAATATCCAACAATGGTTTCCATAGAATGAATAATGGATCCAGATCCTAAAAATAATAATGCTTTCGAATAGGCATGAGTGATCAAATGAAATAAAGCAGCCCGATAAGATCCCATGCCTAAAGCTAACATAATATAACCCAATTGAGACATTGTAGAATAGGCTAAACTTCTTTTAATATCTCTTTGAGCAAGAGCCAAAGTAGCTCCTAATAGTATTGTTATTATACCTACCAAAGAAATTATATACATTATGTAAGGTATGACTGTAAAAAGAGGAAGAAGGCGAGCTATAAGAAAAATTCCCGCTGCTACCATTGTAGCAGCGTGTATAAGAGCCGAAATAGGAGTAGGACCCTCCATAGCATCGGGTAACCATACGTGAAGGGGGAATTGCGCAGATTTAGCAACCGCACCAACAAATAATAGGGAAGCACACAAAGTTAGAAATAAGGAATTGGCCCCATTATTATCAATCAAATTTTTGGCTATTTCGAACAAATCCCGAAATTCAAAACTCCCCGTTATCCAATAAAGACCTAAGATTCCTAAAAATAAACCAAAATCCCCTACACGATTAGTTACAAAGGCTTTTTGACAAGCACTTGCCGCAAGGGGGCGTGTGAACCAAAAACCTATTAATAGATATGAACACATTCCAACCAATTCCCAAAAAAAATAAATTTGTATCAAATTTGAACTAGTAACTAATCCCAGCATGGAAGCATTAGAAAAACTCATATAAGAAAAAAATCTCAAATAGCCTTGATCATGAGACATATAATTGTCACTATAAATAAGAACCATTATTCCAACAGTAGTAATTAATATTAACATAATAGAAGTAAGCGGATCTATAAAGTGTCCGAAATCTAAGGAAAAATCATTATTGATGGTCCAAGACCATACATATTGGTAGATGGGACTGCCGTTTATTTGCTGAATAGACAGATCGGCTGAAAAAAGCATAACGATACTTAGTAATAAAACACTAGGAAAAGCCCATATGCGCCTAATACTTTTTGTTGCCGCCGGAACAAGGAGAAGGCCCAACCCTATTGCTATAGGAACTGGAAGGGGAATGAAAGGTATGATCCACGCATATTGATATATATGTTCCATAAAAAAATCAAACTTTTTTATTAATTGTTTAATTGTTTCCGATTCACCAGCTCTTATAGATTTCGAAAGGAGTAAAAAAAAAAAACGTAAAAAAATCAAGATATGAAAGGACTCAAATAAATAAGATATTTATGAAGATACAGAATATGATATTTTCAAACATTTCATTATTACAATAATTTAGAAACATAGAACAAGTAAAAAATGATACAAAAAAAATTGAAGTACTTGATTCCAATATATATTATCCACCAATAACTTAACTCGAAAAACGTAAAACAAAATACCTCGTTGTTATTAGTTATTTTAGTTAATTTATTCGGAATCATTAATGAGTTGTGAACTAGTTCATTGTGGAACTGTTCGAGTTCCTTATATTTCTTTCAATAAAACAACTTATGTTTATGGTAAACTATATGATATCCGTTGATTTGTTACCCGTCACTTCAATTCACACAGAACTGTAATAAGAAAAAAGGGACTTTTTTCAAATAATATTAACAAATTAACCACTAACAGATACTAGTCTCATTCGATTTTTCTAATTTTAATTAGATATACTTTCTTGATCAATTACAATTATATAGAAAGGGGTTTAGAGTCTAGTTTTCTTAAATTAGGTAAGGGTTCTGAAACTTTTGGATTTCGTTTTTGAAATTAGATGAAATGTAACATGACGAAAATATACGGAAGTACCAAATGAAACCTTTTTTTATTATTTTATTACCAACGTCAAGCAATTATATTTCTATAGCCTTGGTTGAATCCCATGTATATATATATCCGAATGAAGATATGCGATATATATATAGATATATATATAGATAGTACTGGCTAGTATACATCATTCTTTCTTCAGATATTCTTTCTTCGAATATTATATGTAATAGTAATAAATTCTATATTTGGAACAATAGATGTCTTACACATTTAACTATAACAATGAACAACTTCTGCATTTTTTAATGGCGGTTCCTAAAAAACGTACTTCTATGTCCAAAAAGCGTATTCGTAAAAATTTTTGGAAAAATAAAGCATATTGGGCATCAATAAAGGCTTTCTCTTTAGCCAAATCACTTTCCACCGGGAAGTCTAAAAGTTTTTTTGTTCGACAAACAAGTAATAAAGTCTTGGAATAATCTTAATAAATATGAACCAATCGATTAGATAATTTAAACTTATCAATATGAGATGGAATTTTCTGTTGTCGTATGTAGATAATAGTTTTTCTGTCTACTAGACTTGAAAAGGACTACAAAAAATCAGGCACAAGATACAAATAAAGTTTCATCTTTTCTTTCTATTTATTGGTTTTTTTGTGGGATGGGGATTGTTATTTTCCCCATCGATTCACTTCTTAAACAAAGCATTTTTTTAGGAAGATTTCTTGGGTTTTGTATTCCGAATCGAATATATATTATTCTATGTTTGAAGTTTGAAAAGATCCATCAAGATATCTCTATCTATAAAGCACAATCTACATTCCATATGAATGAATATCTTGATAACTCTATTATTTTTCTAAAATTTTATTTTTTTTTTTTGAAATGAAATAATGAAATAAATATGGAATGAATAGAAATTTGAACTCGTTCTTTTGTTATACAAACAGCCCCCCAATTGTTTTGACTAATACTTAATTGGTTTAGACTTAATTGGTTTGGTAAATACTAACACGAATTTTAGACACAATGAAAATCCCAGGAAAGAAATTAAAACTGGATTAAATTAATTAATCCGTTTTGTTTTACAGGCTATCCAACCAAATATTTACAACAACACCTTTTCTTCAGTAATTCCATTGTGATCCATAAAAAATCCTATTTTTTTTTATTCGGATTAATTTAATAAAATAAGATAAATGAGATTAATAAAATAAGATAAATGAGAAATAAATCATCAAACAAATAAAAATGGAATGGGGTATAAAAAAATTGAGTTATGGGCATGGATATAAGAACAGAACTATCTAGTTACAACTCTTCAATTCCATAAGAGCTTAAAACGCATGAAAAGCCATTACATTACATTGTTAAAACTAACACTACCCCAACTACAATAAAGGTAATAATTATTGAACGTTCAAATAGAAATTTGAACGATACTTTTTAATATTTCCTTAAAGATATTGCATTGAATTGCCTCCTTCAATCTCGACGATTGAAGATGGATGGGCTATTATGATTTCGAGCAAGCCGCTATGGTGAAATCGGTAGACACGCTGCTCTTAGGAAGCAGTGCTAGAGCATCTCGGTTCGAGTCCGAGTGGCGGCATCTTATCAAAAAATACTAGTAAAAAAAAGACTAGAATAACTCCTATAATATATAGAATGAAATGCCTTAATTTGCATTCCATTGTTGGAGGCCATCTTTATTTTTTTTAGGATTTTTTATGATATTTTTTACTTTAGAACATATATTAACTCACATTTCTTTGTCGATTGTTTCAATTGTAATTTTTATTTATTTTATGAACTTATTAGTCCACGAAATCGTAGGACTACAAAATTCGTCGGAAAAAGGAATGGCAGCCACCTTTTTATGTATAACAGGATTATTAGTTATTCGGTGGATTTATTCAGGACATTTACCTTTAAGCGATTTATATGAATCATTAATGTTCCTTTCGTGGAGTTTCTCCATTATT